CATACTTATTTCATTTTCTCTATTGATATACATAGCTTATCTTGTCATTTCGACTTTTTGATTCCTATCCATATCATATAAATAACAATAAACTTATATAAATAATATATGGAAATATGAAAAAAAAATAGAAAACCCACCCTAAATTTCATAAATACTCGGGCGGAAAGGGACATATTTGATTTTTAAAAATTAAGAAAAGAAGAATCTTATTCTTATTTATCAAACCATTGTACATTTTAATTTGAATCCATTGTACATTTTAATTTGAATTAGGGATTTCGGATACAAACCAAATACGAGTGGTCGTTAACTACCTATATATCTGATCAGATATGTATTAAATTCTGTATTACAATAAACATTATTTATTACACTAAATTTATTACACTAATGAAGGAGGATTTCAAATGCGAGATCTAAAAACATATCTATCCGTGGCGCCAGTAATAAGTACTCTATGGTTCGGTGCTTTAGCAGGTCTATTGATAGAGATCAATCGTTTTTTCCCGGATGCGTTGACATTCCCTTTTTTTTCATTTTAGTTATTAACGCCGGGGGGTGAAGAAGATTCGAGATATAATTAAATATCTGTGATTACTACCCCCCCCCCTTATTTTTAATTAGAATAAGTTAGAAAAGAGAAATAATAAAAGTGGATTCAAACTTAGAGAAACTCTGAACTCAAATCCAGTCGTCAAGTAAATTAACTCCAATTAAATTAAGAGAACGGAAGTGAAAATACGGTTAGGGCAACAATATCATACAAGATACTTAAATGAAATACTGTACCGTGATTTGAATCTTAAATTTATACTCTAAATACAGTTTAACACTTATTTTGTATTATTTTATTAAATTTGATTACTATATTCGTTGCACTATATTCGTTTCAACGAAATCCTTCCTAATTTGCTTTCAAATTAGCAACTTCTATTTTGTCCTTCCTTTCTTCTTGACTTCGGATCAAAAAATAGAAGAGTTGAGTAAATAAAAAACCCAAAGGAGGTTCATGGCCAAGGGTAAAGATGTCCGAGTAAGGGTTTTTTTGGAATGTACCGTTTGTGTTCGAACCAGTGGTAATAAGAAATCACCAGGCATTTCCAGATATATTACTCAAAAGAATCGACACAATACGCCCAGTCGATTAGAATTGAGAAAATTCTGTCCCTATTGTTACAAACATACACTTCATGGGGAGATCAAGAAATAGATGGAACCGTTCACCTGCGGGTCACCTTTAGAAGGAAGATGAAAACTGACATACTAACATATAATATGTTAGGATATATATTCTATTTAAATATTAAATAGAAATAAACAAGTAAAATCCTATTTTTTAATTCTAAACATTATAATTTTTGATCCGAGCGAACGAAATAGAATAGGATTTTTTTTGGAAATGGAAATTAAAAAAGGAATAAAAAAACCATGAATAAATCCAAGCGTCTCAAGTCCAAGCGATCTTTTCGCAGGCGTTTGCCCCCTATCCAATCGGGGAATCGAATTAATTATAGAAACATGAGTTTAATTAGTCGATTTATTAGTGAACAAGGAAAAATATTGTCTAGACGGGTGAATAGATTGACTTTAAAACAACAACGATTCATTACTATTGCTATAAAACAAGCTCGTATTTTATCTTTGTTACCCTTTCTTAATAATGAAAAACAATTTGAAAAAAGCGAATTGGTTGCAAGAACTACTGGTCTTAGAATTAGAAAAAAATAGGCTTATTCTTCAATTGAATCAAAATTCGAATCCGAACTCAAAGATAGATTAATCGTTTTCTCGAAAAATGAAAAAATCCAGATTTGACTGTCGTGTCTTAAGAAAAAAAAAAAAAAACGAATTGGGGAATAAATCTTTTTTTTTATTGAATGTTTTTGCTCAGTTTGATTACTTGATCATATTATCATCATATTTTATTATACTAATTGTATTAATTTCTATTCTACTTCCCTTTCCCGGAATTCGTTTTCCAGGGAACCTCATGTAAAAAATTCGGTTGGCTTATTTCCAATTTCCTTATTTTTATTTATTTTATTTATAATGTCATTGGAAATCATATAAAGACAATTTCTATTTAATAGAGCTATTTGTGCAAGTATTTTACGATTAAGAAGCAACTGTCTCTTGTACAGATTGTTTATTAATTTACTGTAACTATAGGATACATTATTCGTGTGAATTACTGCATTTATTCGAGAAATCCACAAACGACGAAAATTTCTTTTTTGTCTATCTCTATCCCGCTGGGCCGAAACCAAAGCTCTTATTTTTTGTTGAATAATAGTTCGAGTAAGTTTTGAATGAGACCCGCGAAAGCTTGAGGCGAATAAACGAATTTTTGTTTTACGTCTCCGAGCTATATATCCTCGTCTAATTCTGGTCATTGAATAAAGGGAACTTTGATGAATAACTAATTTATTTCTTTTCTTTCAGTTATTCTTTTCTCCTTTTCTAGAATAACAAAAGAGATTTTTCCAATGTATAAAACAATAATTCCAACGGCTTTTGCTACTATAACCTTCCCAACCACGATTTTTTCTTTTTTTTTTCTAGGAGAAATGCCTAGAAAAAAAAATTGTATTGAGATTCAGTATCAAGCAAAAACAGAATAAATAAAAACAAGTAGTAAATAGAAATGGATAAAGAAATAGTGGGTTCCATCGTTTCTATGGTTACTTCTTAAACGGTAAGGTCTTCTCTATACACCGGAGCCCCCCCTTCATTTAATCAATGCTATTGTTAACTTGTACAGTTTACACTTTTTGGCTCTACCCCATGAATTATCCAGTAATAGGTCTTTCACAACAATGAGATTATTTATACAGTAACGATATTTCATTTAATTATAAATATTAGTTGATTGGCTGACCCTGTTAGTCCGTTCTTGCAAGAAGAGTAGGGGCATAATTTTTTTGCCTGTTAATTTAAAAAGGATTTCCCCTGTTTAACGGATAATCATTTGATACCAATGGGGAATTCTTTCTCATTTTAAATTGAAAATTGCGATGATTGAATTTGCACCAATGCAATGGAAACCATAAATTTAATACACAATAGAAAGATATGATAGATCTTTTTTTAGATAGTGCAGGAGGTTCTTCTATTCTATCCTATTCATCCGTACTGATTGTGGATAGTGGAAAAATGGTTTTCTTTCTTTTTTCCCAGCCCACGATTTGAACGAGTCGCGCATACACCCTAGTACATGTTCCTCGGCGTTGAGGGCATCCCCGAAGAGCGGGGGATTTGGTGACATTTCTGATTGGCTGTCTTATGTTCCTAATAAGTTGTTTAATAGTTGGCATTCTGAATCGTATGCATAATGATTCGGTTTAGATCGATCCTAACCTCGTATGATTATGAATTATTTGTATATTATATTAATATTAATAGAATATTAAACTCTGGTAAGAAAATCTCAAATCGTGATTTTGATTTACGCGAAATTCTTGTTATTTTTTATGCAACTGCTACAAGATCAACAATTCCATGAGCTTGGGCTTCTGTTGCTGACATAAAAACATCCCTTTCCATGTCTTCAGATACAACCCATAAGGGTTTGCCCGTTCTTTGTGCATAAACTCTTGTGAGGATTTCGCGCAGTTTCAGTAGTTCTTCCGCTTCCAGGACAAATTCTCCTATTTGTGCCTCATAAAAAGCAGCAATAGGTTGATGAATCATTACCCTGATGATATAAGATAATAAATGGTTACTCCATCTCGTATGATAATGATAAGGTGAAGAGAGGGGATAAAGAATAATAAGACAAAAAAAAAATAGAATTGACCAACCGTATAGACATTGTTTGCGCATTGCACACGGCTCCACAATAGAATTTACCTTTTACCCTTTCATCGAAGAAACATATAGAGTCTATTAGTCCTAACTCGGTAAATGATCCAATAACCTCCCTTCCTTTAATAGGAGTTAAAAAGAAATACTATGGTGGTTCGGTTGCTTTATTTCATCGGTGATTTAGCAATTCCAAAGTTATTTTTTTTTTTTCAAATAAAAAAAAATAATAATGACAAAAGAATATAATCTTGTTTTTTCGTACTCTTTCATAATATAAATAATGTTAAAAGCCCTCTAGTGTAAAAACAAAAAAGTTTGTAACGCTGAAATAGGCTCCCGATAGATAAGATAAAATCGGACTGTCTTTATATTTCTTCCATCTTACTCTTTCGATACATAATCTAATGTTAAAAACAAAAACAAGAAAAAAAAAATTTCTTATATCGAATTCGAAATGCCGTGCTATTATTACTTAATATTCATATTTCATTTATTCATATCATATTTCATACATATGGCGAAGACATAGTTTTCTTTTTTTGTTAAAATAAAAACTCATTGGCGCTAAGCGTGAAGGAATGCTAGACGTTTGGTAATTTTTCCGCCGACCAGGATAAAGGATCCCATTGAAGCGGCTAATCCCATGCACACTGTCTGTACATCCGGTTGCACAAATTGCATAGTATCATAAATAGCTACTCCAGGTATTACCCATCCGCCAGGAGAGTTTATAAACAAATACAAATCTTTGGTTTCACTTTCCATACTGAGATATACCATAAGACCAATAAGTTGATTTGAGATCTCGCTATCAACATCTTGACCTAAAAAAAGTAATCTTTCTCGATAAAGTCGGTTGATTAGGATAAAATTCTATCCAATAGGAATCCTACATGTACCTTTTGATGCATACGGTTCAACAAAAATAAAATCGCGAAAAAAAAATCAATGTGTAGCTTCCAGCCCTCCTTTTTTTTTGATTTTTTTGATAATGAGTCCTTTCTAGCTTCTTTTCTAAGGAAGGGGCTTTTCTTTCATTTTTCAAGAAAGATGAGTTTTGACCCGTTTGCCTATAACTATAAAAAGTAATTTATTAAACCTATCAAACGAACTTCTCATTGATGTATTCTTTCATCGAAATCCAATTCAAATCACAATGTCATTTTCTTGTTCCTGAATGGGCTTTTCAATTC